ATAAAATGAATATTTTCAACTAATCATAAAGATATTGGAACTTTATATTTTTTATTTGGAATATGATCAGGAATAATTGGATCTTCATTAAGAATCATTATTCGACTAGAATTAAGACAAATTAATTCAATTATTAATAATAATCAAATTTATAATGTTATTGTAACAATTCATGCTTTTATTATAATTTTTTTTATAACAATACCAATCGTAATTGGTGGTTTTGGAAATTGATTAATTCCATTAATAATAGGATGTCCTGATATATCATTTCCACGACTTAATAATATTAGATTCTGATTATTACCCCCTTCTTTAATAATAATAATTTCAAGATTTATAATTAATAATGGAACAGGAACAGGATGAACAATTTATCCTCCTTTATCAAATAATATTGCTCACAATAATATTTCAGTAGATTTAACAATTTTCTCTTTACATCTTGCTGGAATTTCATCTATTTTAGGAGCAATTAATTTTATTTGTACAATCTTAAATATAATACCTAACAATATTAAATTAAATCAAATTTCATTATTCCCTTGATCAATTTTAATTACAGCAATTTTATTAATTTTATCATTACCTGTATTAGCAGGTGCAATTACAATACTTTTAACAGATCGAAATTTAAATACTTCATTTTTTGATCCTTCAGGAGGAGGAGATCCTATTTTATATCAACATTTATTTTGATTTTTTGGTCATCCAGAAGTTTACATTTTAATTCTACCAGGATTTGGTTTAATCTCTCATATTATTAGTCAAGAAAGAAATAAAAATGAAACATTTGGAAATATTAGAATAATTTATGCTATGTTAACAATTGGATTATTAGGATTTATTGTTTGAGCTCATCATATATTTACTATTGGTATAGACGTAGATACACGAGCATATTTTACTTCAGCAACAATAATTATTGCAATTCCTACAGGAATTAAAATTTTTAGATGATTAGCAACTATTTATGGATCAAAAATTAATTATTCCCCCTCAACAATTTGATCTCTTGGATTTATTTTTTTATTTACAATTGGAGGATTAACAGGAGTAATTCTTGCTAATTCTTCTATTGATATTATTTTACATGATACATATTATGTAGTAGCTCATTTTCATTACGTTTTATCAATAGGAATTGTTTTTGCTATTATTGCAAGATTTATTCACTGATTTCCTTTATTTACAGGATTTTCAATAAATAATTTTTTATTAAAAATTCAATTTATTTTAATATTTATTGGAGTAAATTTAACTTTTTTCCCACAACATTTTTTAGGATTAAATGGTATACCTCGACGATACACAGATTATCCAAATAATTTTTTAATATGAAATATAATATCATCAATTGGATCTATAATTTCAACTTTTAGAATCATTTTATTAATTTACACAATCTGAAATAGAATTTTTTTAAAAAAAAAAACAATTTTTAAATTAAATTTAAATAATTCAATTGAATGAATTCATAATTTACCACCTTTAGAACATTCTTATTATGAATTACCTTTAATTATTAATTTCTAATATGGCAGAAATATTATGCAATGAACTTAAAATTCATTTATAAAGAATAATCTTTTTTTAGAAATCATAACATGATTCAAATTTAGATTTCAAAATAGAAATTCACCTTTAATAGAACAATTAATTTTTTTTCATGATCATACAATTTTTATTATTACAATAATTATATTTACTATTACTTATATAATAATTTTTATTATAAAAAATAAATTTATTAATATTAAAATTAAAGAAAATCAATTAATTGAATTTATTTGAACAATTATTCCCCCCATTATTTTAATTTTTATTGCTCTACCATCATTACATTTATTATATTTAATAGATGAAATTAAATCACCTATTTTAACTATTAAAATTTTTGGTCATCAATGATTTTGATCATATGAATATTCAGATTTTTCAAATATTGAATTTGAATCCTATATAATTAATAATTTTAAAAATGAAAATTTTCGATTAATTGAAGTAGATAATAAAACAATTATTCCATTCAAATTTAATATTCGTCTTTTAATTTCATCAGATGATGTAATTCATTCATGAACTATTCCTAGATTAGCAATTAAAATTGACGCTATCCCTGGACGAATAAATCAAATTAATCTTTTTATAAATCGACCAGGAATATTTTTTGGACAATGTTCTGAAATTTGTGGAATCAATCATAGATTTATACCTATCCAAATTGAATCAATTAATTTAAATAAATTTATTTATTGAATTAAAAACTTTTAAATAAACATTAGATGACTGAAAAGCAAAGTAATGATCTCTTAAATCAAAATATAGTAAATTAGCAATTACTTCTAATGAAACTAAAAAAGAGATTAGTTAAACTTATAACATTAATTTGTCAAATTAAAATTATTTTTAAAAAATATCACTTAATACCACAAATAGCTCCCATCAATTGATTATTCATATTTATATATTTCCTAATTATATTATATATTATAATAAATTTAATTTATTTCAATTTTAATAAAAAAAATAATATTAAATTTTTAAATAAAATTCAAATTAAAAATTATAATAAATTTATTTAATATTTTTGATCCTACAACTTCAATATTTAATTTAAGATTAAATTGAATTACAAGAACTTTAATTATTATTATAATACCAAATTTTATTTGAATTCTACCAAATCGTATTAATTGAATTTTTAATAAAATTTATTATTCAATAAATAATGAAATTTTAATACTTTACCAATCAAAAAAAATTAAATCTCCATCTTTTATATTTATTACACTTTTTATATTTATTTTATTAAACAATTTTAATAGATTATTTCCTTATATTTTTTCCTCATCTAGTCATATAATTTTTTCTTTATCAATAGCTTTACCCTTTTGACTATTTTTCATTTTAATTTCAATATTTAAAAATTTTAAAAATTTAATTGCACATTTAATTCCCCTTAATACTCCTATTTATTTAGCTCCATTAATAACTTTAATTGAAACAATAAGAATTATTATTCGACCTTTATCCTTATCTATTCGATTAACAGCAAATTTAATTGCAGGTCATTTACTAATAACTTTATTAAATTTTAATTCAATAATAATTTTAATTATTATTATTCAAATATTTATAATAATATTTGAATTATGTGTAGCTTTTATTCAAAGTTATGTATTCTCAATTCTTTCTTCACTTTATTCTAGAGAATAAATATTTTAAATAATGATAAAATATAATCAACCATACTTTATTCTAGATTTAAGTCCATGACCAATTTTTATATCAATTAATATTTTTAATACTATAATTTCAAATATTATAATATTAAATTTTAAATTCAATTATTTATTAACAATAAATTTTTTAATTATTATATTAATTGCTACATTATGATGACGAGATATTATTCGAGAAAGAACTTTTCAAGGTAATCATAATTTTTATATTATAAATCTTATTAAATTTAGAATAATTCTATTTATTATTTCTGAAATATTTTTATTTATCTCATTTTTTTGAAATTTTCTACATAATTCTTTAGCACCATCAATTGAATTAGGATTAAATTGACCTCCAAAAAATATTAAATTTTTTAATCCAATTTTAATTCCTTTATTAAATACAATTATTTTATTAACTTCAAGTTTCACAATTACTTTAACACATTTTTATTTACTTAATAATAAAAAAAAAAAAACAATCATTTTTATAAACTTAACAATTATTTTAAGTATTTATTTTTTAATACTTCAAATTATTGAATATAAAGAAGCTACTTTTACATTTTCTGATTCTATTTTTGGATCATCTTTTTATATAGCAACAGGATTTCATGGTCTTCATGTATTAATTGGAACTATTTATTTAATTTTAAATTTAATACGATTATTAAAATCTCATTTATCATTTATTCATCATATTAGATTTGAATTAGCCGCTTGATATTGACATTTTATTGATATTATTTGATTATTTTTATATATAACATTTTATTGATGAAATAATTAAATTAAATTTTATTAATATAAATAAGTATAATTGATTTCCAATCAAAAAGTTTAAAATTTAAATAAAATAATCTTTAACAATTTAAAACTAATAAGATTAATAATATTAATTATAATAATATTAATTATTTTAATAATATTAATTAATATAAAAATAAAATTTAATTTTAATAAATCTGCTCCTTTTGAATGTGGATTTGATCCTTTTAATAAATCACGAATTCCTTTTTCATTAAATTTTTATTTAATTGCAATTATTTTTTTAATTTTCGATATTGAAATTTCAATTATTTTACCAATAATTATAAATTTTAAAATTTCTAATATATTAAATTTCAATTTTACATTTTTAATATTTTTTATATTTATAATTATTACAATTTTTTATGAATGAAAATTTGGATCATTAAATTGAAAAATTTAATTAAGGATAATAGTTAAAAATTATAACATTTAATTTGCTTTTAAAAATTATTTAAAAAATTTATCTTAAAAAAAAAATAAAAAGTAAAAATTTACATATTAATTTCGACTTAATAATAAGATTAAAAAAAATCTTTATTTTTAATTGAAACCAAAAAGAGGTTTATTACTGTTAATAATAATATTGAAAAAAAATTCCAATTAAAAAGATTTTAAAAAAAAAGAAGCTGCTAACTATCTTTTAAAGCATTAAATGTTTAATCTTTTTTAATCTAATTTATTTATTAGTTTAAAAAAAACATTATATTTTCAATATAAAAATATTAATATATTAAAAATATAAATAAAATTATCTCATTTTTAAAAAAATATTTTTCCATTAAATTAAAAAAAAATTAATTAAGAATTAATAACAAAATAAAAAAAAATAAAAAATGCAAAGGTAGTTACCTTTGAAATATTTTTTTTTTAATTTTAATTAGAAATTTAACACAAAATTTTTTACATAAAAAAAAGCCTTACTTTAATTTAATCACATTTTTGAAAAAAGCATCAAAAAAAAAAAAAAAAATTATCTCATTTTTAAAAAAATATTTTTCCATTAAATTAAAAAAAAATTAATTAAGAATTAATAACAAAATAAAAAAAAATAAAAAATGCAAAGGTAGTTACCTTTGAAATATTTTTTTTTTAATTTTAATTAGAAATTTAACACAAAATTTTTTACATAAAAAAAAGCCTTACTTTAATTTAATCACATTTTTGAAAAAAGCATCAAAAAAAAAAAAAAAAATTATCTCATTTTTAAAAAAATATTTTTCCATTAAATTAAAAAAAAATTAATTAAGAATTAATAACAAAATAAAAAAAAATAAAAAATGCAAAGGTAATTACCTTTGAAATATTTTTTTTTTAATTTTAATTAGAAATTTAACACAAAATTTTTTACATAAAAAAAAGCCTTACTTTAATTTAATCACATTTTTGAAAAAAGCATCAAAAAAAAAAAAAAAAATTATCTCATTTTTAAAAAAATATTTTTCCATTAAATTAAAAAAAAATTAATTAAGAATTAATAACAAAATAAAAAAAAATAAAAAATGCAAAGGTAGTTACCTTTGAAATATTTTTTTTTTAATTTTAATTAGAAATTTAACACAAAATTTTTTACATAAAAAAAAGCCTTACTTTAATTTAATCACATTTTTGAAAAAAGCATCAAAAAAAAAAAAAAAATTATCTCATTTTTAAAAAAATATTTAAAAATTAAAAAATTACCTTTATATCTTCAATATAATACTCTTTTATCTTAAGCTATTTAAATAATATAAAAAATTAAATATAAAAATCATAATAAATAAAATAAAAAATAATAATAAAAAAATTTTATAATTATTAAAAAAAATTTTTTGATTAATTAAAATTAATGATTTAAAAAAAAAATATATACCACTATTTAAATTATATTCAATTCAACCATTTTCAACTAACTTTAATATAAAAAAAGAAAAATAAAGAAAATTATTTAAAAAAAAATTTACTTTTAAAAATAATAAATTTCATATTAAACTAAAAAAAAAAATTTTAAAAAAAGAAAAAAAATAACTTAAAGAAAACAAAAAATTATTTAACTCAAAAAAAAATCAAACTCTAAAAATTAAAATTAATATTGTTAACAATTTAAATTTAATTTCTAATAAAATTAAATCAAATTTATAAAATATTAATCACATAAAAAAAGAACCAAAAAATACTATTACAAAACTAATAAAAAATATTCTAAAAATTAAAAACTTTCTTTCAAACTTAATAATTATCAAATAATTAAATATAGAAAAATTTATTATTAATAAATAATAAATTACTCGAATAGAATAAAAAAAAGTAAAAAAAAAAGAAATTAAAAAAATAAAATAAAAAATAAAGTTTATATTAATCATAAAAAAATATTCAAAAATTAAATCTTTAGAATAAAATCTACAAAAAAAAGGAAAACCACATAAAGATATTAAAGTAAAAACAAAAATTAGACTACAAAAAGGTAAATAATAAATTAAACCCCCTATTTTACGAATATCTTGATTATTATTTATATTTATAATTAAAATTCCAGATCTTAAAAATATTATAGATTTAAATAAAGCATGTATTAATAAATAAAAAAAACATATATCAATTTTACCTAAACATAAAATTAAAAATATAAATCTTATTTGACTTAAAGTAGAAAAAGCAATAATCTTTTTTAAATCAAATTCAAAAACAGCATTTAAACCAGATATAAATATAGTTAAACAAGAAATAATAATTAAAAAATTAAAAAAATAAAAATTTATAAAAATTTCATTAAAACGAATTATTAAATAAATACCAGCTGTTACTAAAGTAGAAGAATGAACTAAAGAAGAAACAGGAGTAGGAGCAGCTATAGCTAAAGGTAATCAAGATGAAAAAGGAATTTGAGCACTCTTTGTTAATCTTGCTATTAAAATCATTAAAACAATTAAAATTATATAATTTAAATTCATATAATAATTTAAATAAATAAAATTTCAAGAACCAAAATTTAATATTCAAATTAAAGATAAAATAATAAATAAATCTCCTATTCGATTTAAAATAACTGTCACAAAACCAGAACTAAAAGATTTTTTATTTTGATAAAAAACAACTAAACAAAAAGAAATTATTCCTAATCCATCCCATCCTAATAAAATACTAATTATATTAGGACTAATAATTAAAAATATTATAAATATAATAAATAAATTTATTAAAATTAAAAATCGAACTTTATTAAAATCAAAATTTATATATTCTATTCTATATAATAAAATTATAGAAGAAATTAAAAAAACAAAAGAAATAAATATTAAAGATATTCAATCAATTAAAATTACATAAATAAATATACAAGAATTCAAAAAAAAAAATATATATTCAATAAAATAAAAACTTTCTAAATAAATAAATAATAAACCAAAAAAAAAAAATAAAATAAACAATATAAAAAAAAAAAAAAAAAAAAAAAGAAAGAAATTAATTTTAATTATTTAAATATATTTTTATAATCTTTAATTCCACAAATTAATATTTTAATTAAACTATTTAAATTTAATAACAAAATAAATCCATAATTAAAAAAATTAAATTTAAAGGAAATCAATGTAAAAATAATAATAAATATTCTCTTGAATAAATATAAATTAAATAATTCAAATTAAAAAATAATTTACCATATTGAGTATATAAATATAAATATAAACTATACAAAAACATTAAAATTATAATAATAAAATATAAAAAATAAAAATAATCTAATCAAATTATTAAACTTATTAATAATATTAATTCACCAAATAAATTTAAAGAAGGAGGAAAAGATATATTTGAAGAACATAATAAAAATCATCAAAAAGACAAAAAAGGATAAATATTAATTAAACCTTTATTTAAAAATATACTTCGACTTTTAAATCGTAAATAACAAATATTTCTTAAACAAAATAAACCAGAAGAGCATAAACCATGACCAAATATTAAAACTAAAGATCCTGAATATCCTCAATTATTTAAAGTTAAAAATCCAATAATAACAAGACCTATATGAACAACAGAAGAATAAGCAATTAAAATTTTTAAATCTCTTTGAAAAAAACAAACTAAACTTAAAATAAATATTCCTAATAAACATAAAGAAATAAAATAAAAATTTAATTTTAAATTAATTCTAAAAATTAATATTAAAACACGAAAAATACCAAACCCTCCTAATTTTAATATAATTCCTGCTAAAATTATAGATCCAGAAATAGGAGCTTCAACATGAGCTTTAGGTAATCAAATATGAAATATAAATAAAGGTATTTTTACTAAAAAAATTATTATTAAAAATAAATAATAAAATAAATTTAAATAATTTAAATAATCATTATAATAAATATAAATAAAAACAAAACTATTTAAATTTAATAAACAAAAAAAAAAAGGTAAAGAAAAAAATAATATATAAATAAATAAATAAAATCCAGCTTTAAAACGTTCATATTGATAACCTCAACCATAAATTAAAATAATAATAGGAAATAAATTTATTTCATAAAATACATAAAAAATAATAAAATTATTACTAAAAAAACAAAAAAAAAAAATTAAAACAAAAAAAAATATTAAAATATTAAAATAAAAAAAAAAATTATTCTTTAAATTAAATCTAGGAATATAAACTAATCTAATAATTCAAATACCTAATATAAATATTAAATAAGAAAATATATCTATACCAAATATATAACTAATATTTAAAAAATAATTAAATATTGGAATTTTAAAATATATGAAAAAAAAAAAAAAAAAAAAAAAGTTCTGAACTAATCATCTTTTAATTTTAAAACTTAAAAAAATCATACCAAAAAAAATTAATATTAAAATTATTAACATTGTAAAATTATTAATGATTTTAAATAATCATTTCCATAAAATCGAACTATTAAAATTAAAATTGTTAAACCTAAAACTCTTTCACTAATACAAAAAATAAAGAAAATAATTAATAAAATATATTGTTTAACAAATAATATTAAATTTATTATAAAAAATAAAAATAAAATTAATAATATAAATTCTAAACCTAAAAGTATTATTAATAAATGATTAAAATTAAAAATATAAAATAAAACTCCAGAAAATATCATAAATAGTAATCTTAAAATAAATAAATTTATCATTTTAATAGTTTAAAAAAAAACATTGATATTGTAAATCAAAATTATATTAAATTATTTAAAATAAATAAAATCAGTATAAATATAATTTATATTATCATTAATCTCCAAAATTAATATTTTTTTTAAAATATATACTGAATTATAACAAAAATTATTATTTTAATTAATTTATTAATATCTTCTATCTTAATAATTATAAAATCACCATTAAGAACAAATTTAAATATTTTAATTCAAACAATTTCTTTAACTATAATAATTAATTTAATTAATAAAACTTCATGAATTTCATTTATATTATTTATTTTATATGTAGGAGGATTAATAATTATTTTTTTATATATTTCAAGAATTGCTTTTAATGAACTTAATATAAATAAAAATTATAAATTCATTTTAATTAAATTAACTTTAATTTTAATTTTTTTTTATAATTTAAAAAATTTTATTATTTTAGAAAATTTTCAATTAGAAAATAAATTTATTTTTGAAGATAATTATTATTTTATTAATATATTTTTAATACCAAACAATTTAATAATTTATTTTATATTAATAATTTTATTATTTATATTAATCTTAATTATTTGACTATTAAAAAATAATAAAGGACCTATTCGACAAAAAACTTAATGAAAAAATCTTTAATAAAAATATTAATACCTTTAACTAATTTACCAACACCTTCTAATATTAGATTTATATGAAATTTTGGATCTTTATTAATAATTTGCTTAATTAATCAAATTTTAACAGGATTATTTCTAGCATTTCATTATAAAACAGATATCAATCTAGCTTTTCAAAGTATTATTAATATAAATCGAAATATTAATTTTGGTTGATTAATTCGATCTTTCCATGCAAACGGAGCATCAATATTTTTTATTATAATTTATATTCATATCAGACGAGGAATTTATATAAATTCTTTTAATTTTAAAATAACCTGATTAATTGGAGTAATTTTATTACTTTTAACAATAATAACGGCTTTTGTTGGATATGTACTACCATGAGGACAAATATCTTTTTGAGGAGCAACAGTTATTACTAATCTTTTATCTGCTATTCCATATCTTGGAAATTCAATTGTAATTTGAATTTGAGGAGGATTTTCAATTAATAATGCAACTTTAACTCGATTTTTTTCAATTCATTTTATTTTACCATTTTTAATTTTAATATTTACAATTATTCATTTAATATTTCTTCATTTAACAGGATCAAATAATCCTCTAGGAATTAATAGAAATTTTGATAAAATTATATTTAGTCCATATTTTATTATTAAAGATTTAATCGGATTAATTATATTTATATGAATATTTTTTATTTTAACTTTAATTTTTCCATATTTATTAAATGATCATAATAATTTTATTATAGCAAATCCTATAATTACACCTAATCACATTCAACCAGAATGATATTTTTTATTTTCTTATTCAATTTTACGAGCAATTCCTAATAAATTAGGAGGTGTAATTGCTTTACTAATATCAATTTTAATTTTATTAATTTTACCTATACTAAATAATAAAAAATTTTTAAGTAATAAATTTTATCCTTTAAATAAATTAATATTTTGAATATTTATTATAACTTTTTTTTTATTAACTTGAATTGGTGCTCAACCAGTTGAATTTCCATATATTGAAATAGGACAAATTTTAACTTTTATATACTTTTCTTATTTTTTTTTAAATTTTTATATTAAAAAATTATGAGATAAATTAATTTAAAAGTTAATTAATTTAAATAAAATATTTATTTTGAAAATAAAAATTAGAAATTAATTCTATTAACTTAGTACAAAAATTAATGATATAAATTAAATAATTGAACAGAAAAATTAAAAACAAATATAAATAAAGATAAAGGTAAAATTAATTTTCAAATTAAATATATTAATTTATCATAACGAAATCGAGGTAAAAATCCTCGTAATCAAATTACTATAAATATAAAAATTAAAATAAAAATATTTAAATAAAATTTACTCAATATTAAACCAAAAAATATTTCAAATAATATTATACCTATAAATATAATTCTTATATATTCAGATATAAAAATAAAAATAAAAGAAAATCTACTAAATTCAATATTAAACCCAGAAACTAATTCTGATTCTCCTTCAGAAAAATCAAAAGGAGAACGATTCATTTCTGCTAAAAATCTAATAAACAATAAAAAAAATAATAAAAAAAGAAAAAAAAAAAATTTAATATTTATTTGATAAATAAAAAAATCATTTAAATTAAAACTATTAATTAAAAATATTAAATTAATAATAATAATTATTATACTTACTTCATATGAAATTATTTGAGAAATAAAACGAATTATACCTAAAACAGAATAATTAGAATTAGATGATCAACTAATTAATAAAAAAATATAAACTAAAAAACTAGAACAACAAAATATAAAAATTAAACCAAAACTCATTAAATAATTTAAACCAATATAAGGATAAATAAATCAAAAAAATACTGAAATTAACAAACCTAATATAGGAGAAAATAAAAAAATAAAAAAATTTATATTATTTGGATAATTTGCTTCTTTAAAAAATAATTTTAAACCATCTCCTATAGGTTGAAATACCCCTTTTAATAAAAATTTATTAGGACCTTTACGTAATTGAATATAACCTAATACTTTACGTTCTAATAAAGTAAAAAAAGCTACTCTTATAAAAACTATAAGAAATAAAATTAAAAAATTAATAAAAATTAATAATAATAAAATTATTACCTATAATATAAAATTATATAATTAAATTCTAAATTTAACACAATTATCTGCCAAAGTAATAAAATAATTATATTTTTAAATAAAAATTTAATTTTTTTATTTAATCCTTTCGTACTAAAATAAAATAAATATTTAAAGATAGAAACCAACCTGGCTCACACCGGTTTGAACTCAAATCATGTAAGAATTTAAAGGTCGAACAGACCTAACACTTAAAATTTTGCACCTAAGATTAATCTTAATTCAACATCGAGGTCGCAAACTAATTTTAAAATTTGAACTTTAAAAATTAATTACGCTGTTATCCCTAAAGTAACTTTATCCTTTAATTAAAAATTTTAATTCAAATATTCATAAATTAATGTTTAATTTTAAAAAAAGTTAAAAATTTTTTTTTATCACCCCAATAAAATAAATTTTTAAATTTTAAATATTTATTAACCAAAAATTTAAAATAATAAATTTATAAAGTTTTATAGGGTCTTATCGTCCCTTAAAATAATTTAAGCTTTTTTACTTAAAAATAAAATTTTAACAATATAAATAATAAAGTTTATTTTTCATCAAATCTTTCATTCAAGTCCTCAATTAAAAGACTAATTATTATGCTACCTTTGCACAGTTAAAATACTGCAGCTATTTAATTTAATCATTGAGCAGATCCTATATTAAATTAAACTTAATACAATGTTTTTGTTAAACAGATGAAAATAAAATTTGCCGAATTCATAATTTATAAATTACAATTATACTAATTTAATCATTATTACTATAAATAAATTATTATTTTATAAAATTTAATAAAAATAATAAATAAATCTTATAATAAATTAAAACTTTAATAAATAATAAATTTTTACAAACTTAAAATAAAAATTTCTAATCCTAAAATTTATTAATTTAATAAAATTTATTATATAAAATATTTCAAGCTTATCCCTAAAATAATTTAAATTTAAAATTTAATTAAAAAAAATTAATAAAACTTTTAAAATTTTAAATTAAATTTATATCTTAAATAACTAAATATATTATAACGAATTAAATTTCTAAACTAAAATTATTTTATAAATATTTATACAACAATAACTTAATAATAAAATTAACTCTATAAATTTTGAGAAATTAAAAATAAATTAAAAATTTTAATTAACCCTGATACAAAAGGTACTAAATAAAATATTCTTTTTTAAATTTAATTAATTTCTTTCACAATACTATTTAACTATAAATCAAAAAATTATTTCATACTAAATACTTAAACAATTAAAAATATAAATTATTTTTATAAATCTTCAAATATAAATAAAATATATAATATTAATAAAATCAATTTTAAATAAAGTTAATTAAAACATCTTATCATTGTAAATGATATACTTAAATTTAGATATTTATTTTAAATTTACTTTCTAAATACACTTTCCAGTACATTTACTTTGTTACGACTTGTCTTACTTTTTATAAGAATGACGGGCAATATGTACATATTTCAGATCTTTATTCATATTAATTAAATAATTAAATTTACTATTAAATCCAATTTCATTTAAAAAATTTCATTTTAAAATTCAAAAATAAAATTTATTGTAACCCATTATTATCTTAAATATCAACCACATCTTGACTTAACATAAATTATTATATTAATTAAAGAAAATAAATTTTTAAATATATTCTTGACAGCGATATATGAATTTTAAAAATAAGTAAAATTAATCGTGGATTATCAATTAAAAAACAGGTTCCTCTAATAAGAAAGAAATACCGCCAAATTTTTTAAATTTAAAGAACATAACTATTAATTTTTAAGTAATTAAATTTAAATTTTTATAATAGGGTATCTAATCCTAGTTTTAAATAAAATTTAATAGAATAAAATATTAATAACAATAATTTTAAATTAAAATTTTACCTTTTAATAAAAATTAAATTACAAAATTTATTTAAATACTAATAACCAAACTATTTTACTAGTATAATAGGTTTAACCGCAACTGCTGGCACATATTTAGTCTATACTAAAATTAATAATTAAATCTAAATTTCTTTAATATTTAATATTAAATACTGAGAAATATTAAAATTCTTTAAGAATTTATTAACAAAAAAAAATTTTCATATATTTTCTTAATTAAGTAAAATTTTATAACAAAATAAATTATATTTATATATTAAAAAATTAATAAACGGTTTATTATATAAAATAATAATAACATAAATAAGTATATTAATAAAAAATAAATATTAAAAATAAATAATAAATAAATATATTAATTATAAATAAAAAATAAAATACTCCTAAAAATAAAAAAACTAACTAAATTTAATAATTAAATTTTAAATTAATAATAATAATTAAATGTATAAATTAAAAAAATAAATTAAAATAAAATAAATAAATTAATATATCAAACCTAATAAGAAATAAATATGTATAAATATTTCAATAATAAATAAATAAATAACAATAAATTAGAAATAATAACATAAATAAGTATATTAATAAAAAATAAATATTAAAAATAAATAATAAATAAATATATTAATTATAAATAAAAAATAAAATACTCCTAAAAATAAAAAAACTAACTAAATTTAATAATTAAATTTTAAATTAATAATAATAATTAAATGTATAAATTAAAAAAATAAATTAAAATAAAATAAATAAATTAATATATCAAACCTAATAAGAAATAAATATGTATAAATATTTCAATAATAAATAAATAAATAACAATAAATTAGAAATAATAACATAAATAAGTATATTAATAAAAAATAAATATTAAAAATAAATAATAAATAAATATATTAAAAATAATAAATAAATATATTATTAATTATAAAGAAATATTAATATAAATTTATATAATAATATTATTTAAGACTATAATAAATAAATATTATATATTAATATATATATTATATTATAATAAATTATTATATTATATATATTAATACTATAGTATACATAAATAAATTCCTTATATTACTCTTTGTTCTTTTTTTTTTTTGGAGAGAGAGAGGGGGATACCCCCTCTCTCTTTTAATGAAAAATAAAATGATATGGTTCTATAAAATTTTATTTTTTAACTTAATTTTATTTATTTTTATTTAAAAAAATTTTTTAAACCAATAAACTTTTTTTTAATAAAAAATTTATTTTTAAATAAAATGCCTGAAAAAAGGATTACTTTGATAGAGTAAATCATGTATTAAAATTACTTTTATTAAAATTATATTTTTAGAATTAATCTAAACCTTTAATTTCAAAAATTAAAATGCATTTACACTTAAATATAAAATTATTATTAAGAAAAATAAGCTAAACAAAGCTTTTGGGTTCATACCTCAAATATAGAATAAAATTCTTTTTTCTAATAAATTTAAATTTAACAAAAATTATATTTTTAATTTTATTAATTTTTAGAACTATTTTTTCAATTTCTTCATCAAATTGATTATCTATATGAATAGGATTAGAAATAAATTTATTTACTTTTATTCCAATTTTAAATTTTAAAATATCAATTTATTCTATTGAATCTACTATAAAATATTTTTTAATTCAAACTTTTGCATCAATTTTATTAATAATTTTTTTAATTAATAAATCAATATTTTTTATTATTAATAATAATTTATTAATAATTTTACCTTTATTAATAAAATTAAGTTTAATACCATTTCATTTTTGATTACCTTCTATAATTGAAGGACTAAATTGAATATCATGTTTTTTAATATTTACTTGACAAAAAATTATTCCTATAATTATAATTTCTTATTTAAATATTAATAAAAATATAATTTTTTTAATTATATTAATTTTAATTAATTCAATTTTTGGAATAAACCAAAATTCATTTCGTAAAATTTTAGCAATATCCTCAATTAATAATACAACTTGAATATTAATAATAATTCTTATAAATGAAAATCTTTGAATTAATTATTTCATTATTTATTCTATTTTAAATTTATTAATTATTAATATTTTAAATAATTATAATATTAATTACATTAATCAATTAAAATTTTTTAATTTAAATTTTTTTTTTAAATTAAATATAATTTTAATAATTTTTTCAATTATAGGTTTACCCCCCATAATTGGATTTTTAATAAAATGAATATTAATTAAAATACTTATATATAATAAAATATTTTTAATTTTAATTATATTAATTTTATTAACAATCATTAATTTATATTTTTATATTAAAATAACATATTTTTTATTATTTAATTTCAATTTATTCAATAAATGATTTATACAAAATAAAAAAATTAATAAATTTAATTACTTAATATTTTTAAATTTCTTTAGATTATTAATTAATTTTTTTAATATTTTTTAAGATTTTAAGTTAATAAAACTATTAATTTTCAAAATTAAAAATAAATAAAATAAATTAAATCTTAATAAAATTTATTTATACCTTTAAATTTGCAATTTAATATCATTTTAACTTGAATATAAGATTAAATAAAATGATAAAAAGATATTTTTAATATCTATATATAAATTTACAATTTACAACCTATTTTCAGCCATTTTATCT